AAATAAATTGCGTCCACGCGTCCAATAGGATTTGAACCTATACCAAAGGTTTAGAAGACCTCTGTCCTATCCATTAGACAATGGACGCCTTTCATTCCAATTTTTTTGCTCATTTTTACTTTACTTTGAATAAAAAGAAAAAAAGGGGGGTTCGAGATAATTTTTAGAATGGCCTATTTAATTCAATTATTTAATTCAATGATGTATTAATTCTTCAAAATTTATTCTATTTTATTATGAAATTTATGATTAAAAATGAAAACGAAAATAGAATAAATATAAGAATAGAAAAGAATAAGAATGTAATCCGTTTTAGTAATAATTTAGTAATAAAATATAGGATCTTACCTTATTTTTTATTTTTTATTTTTTTATATTGAATTTTAATGGAATTTTATTACAAATAATAAAAAAATTCTTCTTATTTTACTTTATTCTATCTGTTTTTATTCTATTCGAGCCAAATGGATCCTAATCCTATATCGACTCCATTTATAGAGTCTATAATAATCTATAGAGCGGGTAGCGGGAATCGAACCCGCATCGTTAGCTTGGAAGGCTAGGGGTTATAGTCGACGTTGATTCATCTTAACGTCTCTAATTCAAAACCAAACATGAAACTTTTGTTTCATTCGGCTCCTTTATGGACTATCGAGAAATTCTCGGATATAAGACGTGAACAAAAAAAAAGAAAAAACAATCAAATTGTTATTAATAAAAATTTAAGAGAAAATACAAAGGAAAGTTAACTTCTTTAACTTGGACCCATAATATCTATGTCAGCTTTCTCTCTTACTGCATTCAAAAGAATGTGCTTTCTAGATGATCCCTCTAGAAGAGGGGAATTTGAACAATTTTTCTAGTTACTTCGTTCTCTATTTCTATTTGAAAGAATCCTTAGGAAAAGTCGTTTGTTTCCGCCGGGCTAATAATACTCAAAAAAAATGGATGTCTTTAGTAAACCAAAGTCACCTTTTAATAGCTATTTCGCTTCAATCCTTTCTCGACAAAAAAAAATCGAAGATTTAGTTACGATTAGAAAGAAACTTTTCTATATTTATCCATGGATCCTTTACTCATACTCATTCAATTGAATATATTCATCCAATTCAAAAATTATGTTTCGTAATTTCATAATCCAATTTATGTTTATGAAGTTATAGTTGATTCTTGGATACAAATCACGAGAATGTATATTCTTCTTCGAATCTTTTATTGAAAGGGGAAGGATTAAATCCTTTTAAGAAATAAAGTTTTTGATCGGAATATTAATCCAACCGAGGGATCCCTTAACTCTTAAGGGGATTACTAGAACGAATCACACTTTTACCACTAAACTATACCCGCTATGATGCCATTATCTTCTCGAAAAGGTCTTTTGTCGAGCAAAGTAATTGGTCGGAATCAATATAGGATTAAAAACGACTCATGAAAACGAGAGCATTGATCTATTTTTTTGTCAGTACACATAGTGGGCTTAGGAAAAGAAAACTCATTCAACTAACTCAAAAAACGAAAAAAAAGGCTTTCTTTTTCGAGAGGGTTTTTTGTTGACCGAGGTTACTGTCCAAAACTAATGAATTTATAACAAATTTATAACATAAGAATGTATTGTTCAAGAAACCACAGTCTTTTTCGATTTTTTTGTGTCCAGTAAAAAGAAAAAGTAAAGTAAGTAAAAAAAAAAAAATAGAGTCTATAATAATATATCTAGATATATAGATTGTATATTGAGTCTGTATTGATTGGAATATTGGGTTGGAGATATCTTTTTTGAGCACTTACTTTATCTAACTTTTATCTAAATTGAATTGCCGATAAAAGTTAGATATTTGATAAAACTTTATTACATATTTTTATTTTATATCTATAATATAACAATATAACTCTTTTTTTTTTTTATATAGTTAATATTAATTATTGAACTTTCGCTTAGGAATTTGTTTTATTAATTCTTTAATTAATATTAATTCGATACTGAAATGAATTCAATTAATTGTAATTAGGAGAGATGGCTGAGTGGACTAAAGCGTCGGATTGCTAATTCGTTGTACGAGTTCTTCGTACCGAGGGTTCGAATCCCTCTCTTTCCATTTATGTTACGTTGATAACTTGGTCTTGATATTTGAATTCTCTTTCGAATTTGTCAAACCCTCTTGGTTTTTGTTTTTCTTTTTTGTTTTTTCATATATATATCATATATATATATATTTATATATATTATAGTCTTATTAAGTATATAGTCTTATTAAGTATATAGTCTTAATATAGTCTTATTAAGTATTATAATTTTTATTTTCATTTTTAGAGTTCAGGGTGTGAAACAGATAAAATCCTAAGAACATTTCAAAATCAAGCAAAAAAACAATTTTTTTATTCTTCGCGTCCGGGATTTCGTCCTGGATCATTAGATAGGAATCCGAAGATGAAGAGAGAAACAAAGAATATCACTACCGTGTAAACAAAAAGTTTGAGAGTAAGCATTACATAATCTCCAAGATTCTTTTTTTTTGGGGGGGAAAGAGAATAGATTCTCGATTTTTAGAACACATATTCTATTTTGACACCAAGAAATCAAGTGCTTTATAGAAATAGAAAAAAGATTCCATTTCAGCAATGCATTTGTAAAATTTTGTCGAGTCCTTCATTCTAAAAAAATTTATTTATTTTATTTCATACCGACAATTAGATATTATGGGGGACTCTAAGTAGAATATTCTATTCTAGTATATATGATAAAATATTCTAATAATATATAGACTAATCGAATAAGTTCTTTCAATGGAAAAAAGTGAAGAATGAGGAACTCTGTGGATACAGATTTATCGTGGCTATACAGGAATCTCGATCGTTGACTTGAGGATTCAGACTGTTACGACTTATCTGATCTTATCAATTGTTATGATTTTTTTTTCGTGAATAAATCATGAATTTTGGAAGGTTAGAACAGTATTTAAGATCTTATCGAAAACTGACAGCAGCTTGCCAAACAAAGGCTAAGAGAAGAAAGAGCACAGGTATGACTGGCATAACATCTATGATTGGCTTCAAAAAAGCGTAGGCCTCAGGCAATTTAGCGAAGAGAAAACTGCTTGAATAAAGGAGAGAATTAAAACAGATCCAGATCAAACTAAAGATATTAAGCATAACAAATTTTTTTCTTAAAAATAGAAAGATAATTGTATCTTTTTTTTTTATTGAGTTTTTAATTTATTATTCATTTTAAAATGAATAATGAATAATAAATTAAACAATTTAAAGTAGGGTAGACCAATCAAAAAACCTTCATTCAATTCTCTCAAAAAAAAAAAAAAAAAGAAAGAATAGAAGAAATCGTACTTTCATCCAATATCTTAATTGAATTATATATTATGATCAATAAATTCAGTTTAATTTTATATCTACATGTATCAAAATCTTATGAAGAATCTAGTTCAGAGATCTTTTTGACTGGAATTGACGAACAACCAATACTAATATTAGTGTTTAGTAGTAACGAATAGAAATCGAATATGGGGCGTGGCCAAGTGGTAAGGCAACGGGTTTTGGTCCCGCTATTCGGAGGTTCGAATCCTTCCGTCCCAGAGCACACCCATTATATTATTTCTATGAGAATAGGTATTCTCGGTATATAGAATCTTTATTTTCAGTATATGAGAAGAAAAAAGGATTGTCTTTTTTATTTTTGAACAACTTTCTGTTTAATTTAAGATTCTAATTCATTTTATCTTTAAGATTCTAATAGATGTGATTCTTCTTCATTTTTGACTTATTTAAAGTGATTCTTCTTTGAATCATATTTTGCATAAATTGATTGGATTGAGTTCAAATCAAATAGACAGTGATGCAATTGAATCTATTTTTGATCCTATAAAGATGAGAACATAGATCAAAATCTTTTTGAAATCAAAAAAAAGCCAGATGCTCTTTTCATCCCATGCCCAGCTCCTTGATAATTCATATTTCTGTCCTTGATAATTCATATTTCTGTTCGTTTTTTAGAAAAACAAAGCTTACGCCCAGCCCACATCTATTTGTGTTTTCAATTATGCACTTTAAATCGAAATATGAAAGTGCCTCCGATTCCCGATCCATTAAATGATAATGATGCAGTCCAATTATAAACTTTTTTTGGATTTCTGAATTGAATTATAATACTAAGAGTACTAATTGAACTCAATCAAGGTGATTAAGCAAGAGGATTAAGTCGATTAATTTACTAGGGTAGGGTAAAAAATAGGACGAATGGCTTAATCGGTACTTCTTTTGTTTTGCTTTGTTTTGTACCTATACAAGAGAGTAGAGTCTAGCATCCAGTAAAATAGTATGCTTTTTCTTTGCCTTATTCTTTGATTTAGAAACCCCAACCCTCATATGCTTACTCGGAGAAGTATATAGCGATCAATCGTAAATGGAAAAGCTCCATTTCAATCCTCTTATCTCTTTTAATCTAATTACTCTAATTACTAATCTAATTACATATGTAAACAAAAAATAATTCATATATATATTATAGATATAGAAGTCAAAAATCTGGACTGGATTACTAAAAAAAATGGATATAGATAGTATCACCTTAACCAACAACTATTCATGATTCCATAAGGGAATTAATTACATATTAAAACGAATTAAAACTAAAGGAGGAATATGCTCAAACTTCGTTTGAGACGGTGTGGTCGAAAGCAACGAACTATTTATCGAATCGTTGCAATTGATGTTCGATCCCGAAGAGAAGGAAAACCTCTTCGTAAGGTTGGTTTTTATGATCCAATAAATGATCATACCTATTTAAATTTTCCTGACATTCTATATTTCCTTGAAAAGGGTGCTCAACCTACAGAAACAGTTCAGGACATTTCAAAGAAATCGGGGTTTTTACATTTACACAATTCTGCCTTAATAAAAGCAAATTCAACTAATGCAATACAAAAAAGGGGGGTTGGATGATTTATATATAACTTGGTCTACCCCTGTTTAATTTAACACAAGTCCAATAAACACAAGTCTTCGGCTTGTGTTTGTTAACTATATATCTTAATTCTCTAATCTTATCCATATTTTATTATTATTTAAATTTGATTTAAATAATTTTCTTTATTTTATTAATTTTTAATAATTTTTTTTGCTTTCTTCATTGTATTCTGTTCAAGTTTCTTTTTTTTTTTTTTTCAACATTCACACTCATATTGACAACAGGGTAGCAAACAAATATAATTCATTGTGTGTGGGTAAATCGCTCTTTCTCCCTTCTATAGGTTTTTGTTTTTGTACTTTATTCAATATTCAATAGATAACATACGTGACAAGAAATGACCTATCAATTTCGATTTTTTAATATTGTTATTTAAGAATTTAGTGTATTTGCCTCTGAGCCATTCATTTTTATGTTCAGAATCAATTCGAAAGTTTTATATTTCATTTTCTTGCTAGTTTAACATTTGGATTGTGCCGTGCAATTCAATTTCTTTTTTATTTTATTGGGATTCCGATTATATCTACACATCCTGATTATTTTTATGTTTTTTGGGGCGGGAGGGTTGCTAACTCAACGGTAGAGTACTCGGCTTTTAAGTGCGACTAGCATCTTTTACACATTTCTATGAAGAAATTGATTCGTCCACACTATCTGTATAGTTGGGAAGATCGCGACTGATCCACAAAGGAATGAATGGAAAAAATAGCATGTCGTAGCAACGAATAATTACAGGAATTTTTTTCTTATCGGCTTGATCAAAACTTTTTCTTGAATTCTTGGCGCAAAAAAAATGCATTCAAAGTTTGGTCAAGTGAATAAATGGATAGAGCACTATGGCTCAAATTATAGGAAAAAAAAAAGCAACGAGCTTGTGTTCTTAATTGGATCTTAATTGGAATGATTTCCCACTCTAATTAAACGTTAAAAATACATTAGTACCTGATGTGGGAAAGGTTTTTTACCTGAGTGGATTATCCTTTTTTTTTATGAGTCCTAACTATTAGCTATTCACCATTAGGGGGTGGAGATGAAGGTGTATAAGAAGCAGTATATTGATAAAGAAATTGGTTCCAAAATCAAAAGAGCGATTGGCTTGAAAAAATAAAGGATTTTGAGTCATCTTCTTAGCCTTTAATCAACATAAACCAATTAGATGGAAAAGGAGAGGATAGAGAGTCCGTTGATGAGTTTATTTCTTGCCGTGGTATTTAGTCTTTTCTTACTATAAATACTATTGCTTTGACTGTATCGCACTATGTATCATTTGAGAATCTCAAAAACCCTACCTTTTACCTTCGGTTCAAATTGAATTTCAAATGGAAAAAGAAAAATTCCAAAGATATTTAGAACTAGATCCATCTAGGCAGCATGACTTCCTATACCCACTTATCTTTAGGGAGTATAGTTATGTGCTTTCCCATGATTATGGTTTAAATAGATCTATTTTGTTGCAAAATGTCAGTTATGAAAAAAAATCTAGTTTACTAATTGTAAAACGTTTAATTATTCGAATGGATCAACAAAATCATTTGATTATTTCTACTAATTATTCTAACCAAAATCTATTTTTTAAATGCAACAAGAATTTATATTATCAAATGATATCAGAGGGTTTCTCAGTCATTGTGGAAATTCCATTTTCCCTCCGATTCGCACCTTCTTTAGAAAGGTCCGAAATAGTCAAATCTCATAATTTACGATCAATTCATTCAATATTTCCTTTTTTAGAGGACAAATTTTCACATTTAACTTCTGTATTAGATGTACTAATACCCTATCCGATCCATCTGGAAATCCTGGTTCAAATCCTTCGATGCTGGGTGAAAGATGTTTCTTCTTTGCATTTATTACGATTTGTTCTCCATGAGTATTGGAATTGGAATAGTCTTCTTACTCCAAAGAAATCCATTTACATTTTTTCACAAAGTAATCCAAGATTTTTCTTCTTCCTATATAATTCTTATGTGTCGGAATACGAATCTATTTTTCTTTTTCTACGTAAACAAGATTCTCATTTATGGTCAACATCCTCTCGGGTCCTTCTTGAGCGAATCTATTTCTATGGAAAAATAGAACATCTTGCAGAAGTCTTTCGTAATTATTTTCAGGTTATCCTTTGGTTGTTGAAGGATCCTTGCACACATTATGTTAGATATCAAGGAAAATTCATTCTGGCTTCAAAAGATATGCCATTTCTGATGAATAAATGGAAATTTTACCTTGTTAATTTATGTCAATGTCATTTTTTTGCGGGGTCTCAACCGGAAAGGAGCTATATAAACCAATTATCCAAGCATTCTCTCGACTTTTTAGGCTATCTTTCAAGTGTGCGACTAAATTCTTCAGTAGTACGGAGTCAAATGGTGGACAATACTTTTCTAATAGATAACGCTATGAAGAAATTCGATACAAGAGTTCCACTTATTTCTTTGATTCGATTATTGGCAAAAGCGAGATTTTGTAACGTATTAGGACATCCCATTAGTAAAACGACCCGGGCTGATTCATCGGATTCGGATATT